AGAAAAGATGAAGGAAACTCTGAAGGATCTCGATGAAAACGAGAAGGAGAGAGAAGACGAAAATCAACGAATGGCAATAGCAGAAGTTTGGGATAGCATTACATTTGCTCAACCAATAAGATGTTTTATACTCCTGATCCACTCTTTTCTTAGAAAAAACATTATATTGCCTTCATTGATAATAGCTAAAAATGTTGGACGTATATTATTATTCCAACACCCCGAGTGGTATAAGGATTTTAAGGACTGGAAGAGTGAAATGCATCTTATATGTACGTATAATGGTGTTCCACTATCAGAAAGAGAATTTCCTCAAGATTGGTTAATAGATGGTCTTCAGGTAAAAATTCTATTTCCTTTCCATTTAAAACCTTGGCGAAGATCTAAACTACGATCTCATCATGGAGATCCAATGAAAAAAAAAGTAAAACAAGAAAATTCTTGTTTTTTAACAGTTTGGGGAACGGAAACAGAACTTCCTTTTGGTCCTACCCGAACTCTACCTTCTTTTTTTGAACCCATATATAAAGAACTAAAAAAAAATATTCGAAAAGTAAAAAAGAATTATTTTCTACTTCTAAAAGTAAAAGTTTCAAAATTATGGGTTATCCAAATTTTTCCAGTTCTAAAACGAATAATGAATAAACTTGAAAAAGTAAACCCAATTTATTTATTTGAATTCAAGAAGGTGAAAGTATATGAACCAAATGAAAATGCAAAAGATTCAAAAGATAATAATAAGATTATTCCTGAATCGACCATGCAAATTCAATCTATGAATTGGACAAATTTTTTATTCATAGAAAATGAAATGAAATATCTTGCTGATAAGACAATCATAATCAGGAATCAAATAGAAGAAATCGCAAAAGAAAAGAAAAAAAAAGTTCCAGCCTATGATGATAAAAGACCAGAATTAAAGAAAGATATTTGGCGGATATTCAAAAGAATAAATACTCGATTAATATGCAAATCACATTACTTTATGAAATCTTTCATTGAAAAAATATACATGGATATCCTGCTATGTATGGTTAGCATTTCGAAGGTCAATGCACGACTTTCAACAAAAAAAATTATCAATGAATCCATTTACAACGATGAAAGAAATCAAGAAGGAATTGATGAAACAGATCAAAATACAATAAACTTTATTTCGACTATAGAAAAAGAAAAGGACTTTTCTAATCCTAGTAATAATTCAAATACTTATTACGATTTATCTTCCTTGTCCCAAGCATATGTATTTTACAAAATATCACAAACCCAATTACTTAACAACCATCACTTTAGATCTGTACTTCAATATCGCGGTACCCATCCTTTTATTAAGGACAAGATAAAGTATTATTCTATAACCCGAGGAATATTTAACTCCAAATCAAGGTATAAGTATAAGAAAATAAAGAAGCCTGGAATGAATGAATGGAAAAACTGGTTAAAGGGTAATTATGCATACAATTTATCTCAGAGCAAATGGTCTCAATTAGTATTAGTAGCGAAAAAATGGCGAAAAAAAATCAATCAAAATTGTACGATTCACAATAAAGAATCAATGAAATTTTCTTCATATAAAAAAGAAAAAGACCGATCAATTCATTACAAAAAAGAAAATTTCTATACAGTGTATTTACGGCCGAATCAAAAAGAAAAATTAAAAAAGCAATATGTATATGATCTTTTATCACATAAATATATATATTATGGGAATAGTAAAGATTCTTCTATTTATAAACCAAAATTACAACTAAAAAGGAACCAAAAAATTCCATATAATTTCAACATACAGAAACCCGAATTGTTTTATGAAATTGATAATTCCATAGAAAAAAATTATGTTTTTAATAAGCATAAAAATCTGAATAGGAAATATTTTGATTGTAGAATTCTATATTTTTACCCGAAAAACACTATTGATGTAAATGATATCGATATTATCGACTTTACAAATGTACATATCGGTGCCAAACTTGAAAAAAATACTAAGACTAAAAAAAGAAATATTAATATAAAAATAAAAATAAAAAAATTGAAAAAAAAAGATCTTTTTTTTCTTTCAAAACATCAAGAAAAAGAAACAAATCTATACAAAAAAAACTTTTTTGATTGGATGGGAATGAATCGAAAAAGGGAAAGCGTTTTTTGTAAAAAAAAAAAATCAAATCTGAAACTTTGGTTCTTCCCGGAATTAAGATTTCCTTTTGATACATATAAGGCATATAAGATTAAACCGTGGATCATCCCAATCAAATTACTTCTTTCCAATCAGAATTTTGTATATGAAAATAAAAAAATTAGTAAAAAAAAATATGTCAAAGATTGTATTTTAATAGAATTAAAAAACCAAGAAAAAAACGAAGAAAATATAAATCTTGTGTTAGATCCAAGCAAACAAAAGAAAAAACAATACAAGAAAAGCAAGGAATCAGAACTAGATTTATTACTAAATAAAAATTTAATTTTTCAATTAAGATGGAACAACTTGGTTAATCAAAAAATGACAAAAAATATCAAGACATATTGTTTCTTACTTAGATTGATGGATACAAATTCTATAGTTCTAGCCTTAATTCGAAGAAACGAGATGGATATAGATGTAATCCTTAATAAGGACAATATATTTATTACAGACTTTTTAAAAAAAGGAATATTGATTATCGAATCAACTCGTCTAGCTTTTATAACGGATGGAAAATTAATTATGTATCAAACCATGAGTATTTTATTGATCGATAGCGAAAAGAGTAATAATATAAAATACAAAAAAAGAAAATATGTCAAAAAAAGAAAATATGTCAATAAGAAGAATTTTAATAAATCTACTGAACAACACGGAAATATGCTTGTGAATGGGAATCCAAATTATTATGATCTCCTTGTTCCTGAAAATATTCTATCTCCTAGACGTCGTAGAGAGTTGAGAATTCTAATTTGTTTCAACTCTCCTAATTGGGATGTTGTGAATAGAAATCAAATATTTTATAATGAAAATAATATAAGAAACTCCACACAATTTTTGAATGAAGACCTTAATCTTAATACAGATTCAAATATAAAATATAAGTTATTTCTTTGGCCCAATTACCGATTAGAAGATTTAGCTTGTATGAATCGCTATTGGTTTGATACCAATAATGGTAGTAATTTCAGTATGTCAAGGATACACATGTATACACGATTTAGAATTATCTAATTATCTAATAGTATATTTGATATACTTTATGTCACATGTTAATATTTACATGCCATTTTCCGTAGATGAAAAGTGAAGGATATATGTTATACTTTGCTACTTTGGTACATAAACATAACATAATATGTATTTACTTGTGTATCAATTCAATCTAGAAAGAAATTCACAGAATCTTTTTAGGTGCAAAAAAAGATTCTCTTTGGTAAATGTGTAAATGTATTATCCTTTTCTATCCAAATCCAATTTTCAATTGGATTTGGATAGAATCAAATAAAAAAACTATTTGGAAATGAATAAATTTTTATTTTTGTGTGTACTAGATTAAAAAAAATGGAAATAACATTTAACATAATTCATTATTATAATAATGAATTATTATAATAATAATAATAAAAATAATATATATATTATTCTCTTTTTCCTAATCGGAAAAATCCGTGGAAAAGAAAGAAAAAAAAGTTTTTTATGATAAAAAATTCATTCATTTCACTTATTTCACAAGAAGAAAAAGAAGAAAACAGAGGTTCTGTTGAATTTCAAGTATTAAGTTTCACAAATAAGATACGAAGACTTACTTCACATTTGGAATTGCACAAAAAAGATTTTTTATCAAAAAGAGGTCTACAAAAAATTCTGGGAAAACGTCGACGTATGCTGGCCTATTTGTCAAAGAAAAATGGAGTGCGTTATAAGAAATTAATTGATGAATTGGATATTCGAGAACCAAAAAATTGTTAATTTCATTGTTTGGATTTTTGAATTAGTAATTATTAGATTTTAAGATTTTACATTTGGACGAATCTACTTTTTGAGGAATTCGTGAAATAATGAATTAAGGAAGAAAAGGTATGACTGTACCGACTAAAAAAAAAGATTTCATGATCGTTAATATGGGTCCTCACCACCCATCAATGCATGGTGTTCTTCGACTAATTGTTACTCTCGATGGTGAAGATGTTATTGACTGTGAACCTATATTGGGTTATTTACACAGGGGTATGGAAAAAATAGCGGAAAACCGAACAATCATACAATATTTGCCTTATGTAACACGTTGGGATTATTTAGCTACTATGTTCACAGAGGCAATAACGGTAAATGCACCAGAACAACTGGAAAATGTTCAAGTACCTAAAAGGGCTAGCTATATCAGAGTAATTATGCTGGAGCTGAGTCGTATAGCTTCTCATTTGTTATGGCTTGGACCTTTTATGGCGGATATCGGTGCACAGACTCCCTTTTTTTATATTTTTAGAGAGAGGGAATTGATATATGATTTATTCGAAGCTGCCACAGGTATGCGAATGATGCATAATTATTTCCGCATCGGAGGCGTAGCAGCCGATCTACCTTATGGCTGGATAGATAAATGTTTAGATTTTTGTGATTATTTTTTAACAGGGATTCTTGAATATCAAAAACTTATTACGCAAAATCCTATTTTTTTGGAACGAGTCGAAGGAGTGGGCATTATTGGTGGGGAGGAGGCGATAAACTGGGGTTTATCGGGACCAATGTTACGAGCTTCTGGAATACAATGGGATCTTCGTAGAATTGATAATTATGAGTGTTACAATGAATTCGATTGGGAAGTCCAATGGCAAAAAGAAGGAGATTCATTAGCTCGTTATTTAGTACGAATGGGTGAAATGAGGGAATCCATAAAAATAATTCAACAGGCCCTAGAAGGAATTCCTGGCGGACCCTATGAAAATTTAGAAGTCCGGCGCTTTGGTAGAGCAAAAAATTCCGAATGGAATGATTTTGAATATAGATTTATTAGTAAAAAACCTTCACCCAATTTTGAATTGTCGAAACAAGAACTTTACGTAAGAGTAGAAGCCCCAAAGGGGGAATTAGGAATTTATTTGATAGGAGACAATAGTATTTTCCCTTGGAGATGGAAAATTCGTCCACCCGGCTTCATAAATTTGCAAATTCTTCCTCAACTAGTTAAAAGAATGAAATTGGCTGATATCATGACGATACTAGGTAGTATAGATATCATTATGGGAGAAGTTGATCGTTGAAATGATAATTGATACGACAGAAGTACAAACTATCAATTCTTTTTCTACATCGGAATCCTTAAAAGAGGTCCATGGGCTCATATGGACTTTTGTACCCATTTTAATCCTTATATTGGGAATTACAATAGGGGTACTAGTAATTGTGTGGTTGGAAAGAGAAATATCTGCAGCGCTACAACAACGTATTGGGCCTCAATATGCTGGCCCCTTGGGAATTCTTCAAGCTTTGGCAGATGGAACTAAACTACTTTTAAAAGAAGATCTTCTCCCGTCTAGAGGAGATCTTCGTTTGTTTAGTATTGGACCATCTATAGTAGTCATATCGATTCTAGTAAGTTATTTAGTAATCCCTTTTGGGTATCGCCTTGTTTTAGCCGATCTCAGTATAGGTGTTTTTTTATGGATCGCCATTTCAAGTATTGCTCCTATTGGGCTTCTTATGTCGGGGTATGGATCGAATAATAAATATTCTTTTTCAGGTGGTCTGCGAGCTGCTGCTCAATCCATTAGTTATGAAATACCATTAACTCTATGTGTATTATCAATATCTCTACGTGTGATTCGTTGAATATAAAATTTATACTTCTTTCCTTTACTTCTAGGAAAAAAGTTGAATGAATTGAATGGATATTTTTTTTATTCATGATTCAGGTCAATGAGTTAAACCAAATAGTTATATGAGTGAAACAAAACAACTTAGAAATTTGCAGTAAGAAGATAAAATCTCACTTCATATGTACAAGAATAAAATTGAAGTAAACATAAGCCGTGTAAAATGGTTATCCCAAGATTGAGATTTGTCATCATATCTTGAAGCGGGTATAAAAGATCGACTGTATGGAGTTTTCATTACTGTCTTGTATTTATTAACATGCCGTAGATCAATCAAAAATCAGTGGACAATTAGGAACACAAAAGTACACAAAAGATTAGTAATGGAGATAATATAAGGTAAGGTATCAAAAAAAAAAAAAGATATTTCTGCATAAAATGAATCATAATAGAAGCTTTAAATTGGTAGAAATGATCAAGCGGTACTTTCCTATGATTCCGATCTAGAGTAATATTCCTATTCACTGATTAAAAAAAATAACTATTCAGAACGAATTAATCCTTTATTTATTTTTTCAAAGTACCCGCCTCTGAGATAGAAGAATAGGAATAAAAGAAATGAAATATAATATTCGAATGAATAAAAAAAATCTTTATTTTTTCTTTTTCCTATGCATATACATCCAAATAGATGAAATTCTTATTATTATTTAATTTATGTTATTTAATTTATGAAAAATTCCTCTAATTATTTTATTAATTTTATTATTCTATTCATATAACGAATATTTGATTAAATAGTTTAAATTATTACCGAACAAAACAAAGAAAAATATACTTTGATTATAAGGGATGAGATGAATTCCGAAGCCTTTTTTTCTTATTTTTGCGAACGGAATTTCATTGGTTTAATTTGGGACTCTCCGACAGATCTTTTTTTTTCTACCCTAAAACAAAAGGAAGTGATAAGACCGAACCAGTCCTTACATTTATTTGTGGCCATAGAGGAGCCGTATGAGGCTGAGGTCTCATGTACGGTTTTGAAATAGCGATGGGAACAGTGTTGTTTTTATCGACTATAATTATCTAATAGTTCAAGTACAGTTGATATAGTTGAAACACAGTCCAAATATGGTTTTGGGGGGTGGAATCTGTGGCGTCAGCCCATAGGATTTATGGTTTTCATAATTTCTTCTCTAGCTGAATGTGAGAGATTGCCCTTTGATTTACCAGAAGCGGAAGAAGAATTAGTAGCAGGTTATCAAACGGAATATTCAGGTATCAGATTTGGTTTATTTTATCTTGCTTCGTACCTAAATCTATTAGTTTCTTCATTATTTGTAACGATTCTTTACTTAGGTGGGTGGAAGTTATCTATTCCATATATATCTGTTCCTGAACTTTTCGGAATAAAAAAAATAGCTGGAGTCTTTGGAATGACAATTGGTATCCTTGTTACATTAGCTAAAGCTTATTTGTTTATATTCATTTCTATCACAACAAGATGGACTTTACCCAGGATGAGAATGGACCAGCTATTAAATCTTGGATGGAAATTTCTTTTACCTATTTCTTTGGGTAATCTATTATTGACAACTTCTTCTCAACTTATTTCACTATAAATTAAATAATAGAATACGATAAGAATATTCTAGATTCATAACCCCTTTCAAACAAGAGAAAGAAATATCAATTTATTCATGGATATCTACAATATGTTTCCAATGGTGACTGGGTTCATGAATTATGGTCAACAAACAATACGGGCTACAAGATACATTGGTCAAAGTTTCATAATTACCTTATCTCACACAAATCGTTTACCTGTAACTATTCAATATCCTTATGAAAAATCAATTACGTCAGAACGTTTTCGCGGTCGAATTCACTTTGAATTTGATAAGTGTATTGCTTGCGAAGTATGTGTTCGTGTATGCCCAATAGATCTACCTGTTGTTGATTGGAAATTGGAAAGAGATATGAAAAAGAAACAATTACTTAATTATAGTATTGATTTTGGGGTCTGTATATTTTGTGGTAACTGTGTCGAGTATTGTCCAACAAACTGTTTATCAATGACTGAAGAATATGAACTTTCTACTTATGATCGTCACGAATTGAACTATAATCAAATTGCATTGGGTCGGTTACCAATATCAGTAATTGGAGATTATACAATTCAAATAGTTATGAATTCAACTCAAATAAAAATCGATAAAGATAAATCCCTTGATTCAAGAACGATTACCAATTACTAAAATTTTTTTGATATAAAGGATCAAAGCTTTTTTTGTCAATAACTACAAATATGATACTATTTATTTATTTTTGAGAATTATTCTTTTATTTAAACTAATTATAATAATAAATTTTATTTATCGCGAGAATTTCAAAATATACAATTCTAAAGTTTTTTCTTTTGGATAAATTTGGATAAAAAAATAAGTATAATTAGTCCAATATATATAATTATATCTATTATTTATATATATAATAGATAACTAATTATATATATTCTATATAGTTATATCCATATTAAGATTTAATTCAATTAGGAAGGTATCATAAATTGGATAAACCTTTTTTTTTCCTTGACTATTTAGTAAAGTCATGATTTGACTTATTTTTTTTGTGTACATTTTATACATAATGGATTTACCAGGACCAACACATGATATTCTTGTAGCATTTCTGGGGTCAGTTCTTCTATTAGGGGGTATGGGAGTTGTATTACTTACCAATCCTATTTATTCTGCTTTTTCGTTGGGGTTGGTTCTTGTTTGTATATCTTTATTCTATATTTCATCGAACTCCTTTTTTGTGGCTGCTGCACAGCTTCTTATTTATGTGGGAGCCATAAATGTTTTAATTATATTTGCGGTAATGTTCATGAATGGTTCCGAATATTCTAATGATTCATATTTTTGTACCGTTGGAGATGGAGTCACTTCACTGGTTTGTATAAGTATTTTTTTTTCACTGATTACTATTATATCAGATACATCATGGTATGGAATTATTTGGACTACAAGATCAAACCAGATTATAGAACAGGACCTAATAAGTACCGCTCAACAAATTGGGATTCATTTATCGACAGATTTTTATCTTCCCTTTGAACTAATTTCAATAATTCTTTTAGTTTCCTTGATAGGTGTAATTACTATGGCTCGCCAATAATAAATATAATTAGAATAAAAAAAAAATTAGAGTTATAAAAATTTTAAATATGAAATTAAATATATAATAAAATCAAAAGGTTTAATAATTTTAGTTAAATTTGTTTACTTTCTTTTGTTTTGTAATTATAACTTCTAGTTAATTGAATCCCTTGAATTATTGATATTGAAATGAATCGAGATTGATAAGGAGTTAGTCAATGATGTTCGAGCATGTACTTTTTTTGAGTGTCTATTTATTTGCTATTGGTCTTTATGGATTGATCACAAGTCGAAACATGGTTAGAGCACTTATGTGTCTTGAGCTTATACTAAATTCGGTTAATATTAATCTCGTAACATTTTCTGATATATTTGATAGTCGACAATTAAAAGGGAACATTTTCTCAATATTTATTATAGCCGTTGCAGCTGCAGAAGCTGCTATTGGACTTGCTATTGTTTCGTCGATTCATCGAAACAGAAAATCAACGCGTATCAACCAATCGAATTTGTTGAATAATTAATTAAAATTATCATGATCATATACTAAAAAATTCGTTATTTTATTTCTATATTAATTAGATGAATCATCTAATTAATATAGAAATAAAATATAAATAATATAAATTATATAATATAAATAAAATTAAATAAAAATAAAAAATATAAGATTAATATTATATATATAACGTGTATAATAACATGTAAAATATAGTATATATAATAACTAAGAAACTATAATATTATAATATATGAATTATATATTTATATTATTATGTATATATGATATATATATATATGAAATATGGATATATATATGAGATTTGATTCAATATCAAATTGACTATTGAATTTCAATTTGACTATTTTACTAGATTAGTAAAGTATAATTAATACTAAACTAATTTATAATAATATAAATTTAATTAAATCTATTTTATTTAGATTTAATTTTAGATATTTATATATTGATTTGAATATCAATTTATTTTGTTGGACCATTTTCATTCACACACCCGACTCATATGATTCTAATTTTTGAAACGAAAATTAAAGTCTCTTGGCTTTTTCTTATAAGCAGATTTAGAAAAATATTGATTCTTCCAATTTTAGTAAACCACTGCTTCGTCTGGTGTCTACAATATAACTACTACTTCTATACCAGATTGAAAATTTTTGATGTTCAAACCCAGGCTGTTATAGATTCAATGTCACATTCAGTAAAAATTTATGATACATGTATAGGGTGTACTCAATGTGTACGAGCTTGCCCTACGGATGTGTTGGAAATGATACCGTGGGACGGATGTAAAGCTAAGCAAATTGCTTCCGCACCAAGAACCGAGGATTGTGTAGGTTGTAAGAGATGTGAATCTGCTTGTCCAACGGATTTTTTGAGTGTCCGTGTCTATTTATGGCATGAAACAACTCGCAGCATGGGACTATCTTATTGATACGTTACAAAAAAATACACTTTAATTATTTGATTCCTCTTTACCGACAAAAGCTCGTATTCAGAATAGAATAATATATTTTATTAAGTACGGGCTTTTGTGGTCAAAAACGTATCTTGTCTTTATCACGAATAATTTTCCTTGGCTAACAATACTTGTTGTTTTGCCGATATCCGTCGGCTCTTGCATTTTTTTTCTTCCTTATAGAGGAAATAAAATGTTCAGGTGGTATGCTATAGGTATTTGCTTGTTAGAACTCCTTTTAATGACCCACGTTTTCTGTCATCATTTCCAATTGGACGATCCATTAATCCAATTGGAAGAAGATTTTAAATGGATAGATATTTTTGATTTTCACTGGAGACTGGGAATCGATGGACTTTCCATAGGACCCATTTTACTGACAGGATTTATCACCAGTTTAGCTACTTTAGCAGCTTGGCCAGTTACTAAAAATTCACAATTGTTCTATTTTCTCATGCTAGCAATGTACAGCGGTCAAATAGGACCATTTTCTTCTCGAGACCTTTTACTTTTTTTCATGATGTGGGAGTTAGAATTAATTCCTGTTTATTTACTTTTATCCATGTGGGGAGGAAAGAACCGTCTCTACTCGGCGACAAAGTTTATTTTGTACACGGCGGGGGGCTCCATTTTTCTTTTAATAGGGGTTTTGGGTATGGGTTTATATGGTTCTAATGAACCTACATTAGATTTTGGAAAATTAGCTAATCAATCATATCCTGTGGCATTGGAAATAATATTATATTTTGGATTCCTTATTGCTTATGCCGTCAAATTGCCGATTATACCTCTACATACTTGGTTACCCGATACCCATGGAGAAGCACATTACAGTACATGTATGCTTCTAGCTGGAATCTTATTAAAAATGGGAGCATATGGACTTATTCGAATCAATATGGAATTATTATCCCACGCTCATTCCATATTTTCTCCCTGGTTGGTAATAATAGGAACTATTCAAATAATCTATGCAGCTTCGACCTCTCTCGGTCAACGGAATTTGAAAAAGAGAATAGCCTATTCTTCTGTATCTCACATGGGTTTTACAATTATAGGAATTGGTTCCATAACCGGAATCGGGCTCAATGGTGCTATTTTACAAATACTCTCTCATGGATTTATTGGTGCTGCACTTTTTTTCTTGACGGGAACGACTTGTGATAGAATGGGTCTTGTTTATCTCGACGAAATGGGGGGGGTATCGATCCCAATGCCAAAACTTTTTACCATGTTCAGTAGTTTTTCAATGGCTTCTCTTGCATTGCCGGGAATGAGTGGTTTTGTTGCAGAATCATTAGTTTTTTTTGGAATAATTACTAGTAAAAGATTTCTTTTAATGTCAAAAATACTAATTACTTTTGTAATGGCAATAGGAATGATATTAACTCCTATTTATTTATTATCTATGTTACGTCAGATGTTCTATGGATACAAGTTATTTCATGTTACAAATTCTAATTTTTTGGATTCTGGACCACGAGAACTATTTGTTTCAATATGTATCTTTTTACCCATACTAGGGACTGGTATTTATCCCGATTTCATTCTCTCGTTATCAGTTGATAGGGTACAAGCTATACTATCTAATTATTTTTATCGATAGTCTTTCATTAAAAATACGGAAATCGAATTTTTTTGTCTTTTTATTTTCCGCTTTTAAACGCCGAACAATGCAAAAGAATTAAATGAATTAAAAATCTCAATTTTAATCAGATACATTTCGAGTTTTTTTAGAACCCTTTGAACCAGGAATGGTTCAAAGGGTTCTAAAAAAACTCGCACAAAGAAAGAACTTTCACTATATATTTATATATAAAATATAAATATGGGTATGGGATGATGTTTTGTTCTTATATGTACTCATTATTTTATGTAGTTTATTCAATTATTTAGTATTTTAGATGTTAATGTGAATGAACCATAACTATGTAGACCTATCCCTAATAGATTGATTCCAAAATAGCATATCCAAATTATAAGGAATCCCATAGAAGCCACAAGTGCCGAATTTGTACTCTGCAAACTTTGATTTGTACTAGTTCTAGTATGTAAATAAATTGCGAATATGATCCAAGTAATAAATGCCCAAGTTTCCTTGGGGTCCCAACTCCAATACGATCCCCATGCTTCATTAGCCCATACTGCTCCACAAAGAATTCCTATGGTTAAAAAGGTAAACCCTAAACTAATGACACGATAACTCAAATAATCCAAACGTTGAGTTAATTGATATTTATAATAATTTCGAAATGAAAGAAAAGAAGTGTTTTTATAAACACTTCTTTTTTCATTCCAATAGTTAATCTTACCAAAGATAAATTTCTTAATTAATAAATTTTTTACTTTACCATTACAAAAAATATTGATGTTTTTTCGAAATGTAATCACTAGAAGAGCCACTGAGAATAATGATCCACATAAAAGAGCGGCATAGCTTAATAACATCATACTTACGTGCATCATTAACCACTGAGATTGTAGAGCAGGTACTAATATTACGGATTGGTGCATTTCAGTTAAAAGACCCGACGTGGCAAAGCCTTGTGTGAAAATGGTACTTGATGCAGTTATTGTGTTTAAATCATTTTTATGATTCCCCATCTTGTAAATGGTATGAATAATGGATAAACTACACGAAAGGAAAATTAATGACTCGTATAAATTACTTAAGGGAAAATGTCCCGAAGAAATCCAACGAGAAACCAATAATCCCGTTATAGATAAAAAAGTAGCTATCATTCCTTTTTCTGATGAATCAGGCAATCCTACGCTTTCGTGGACAAAAAAGGTCATCAAATAAATCGTAATAACAATTGAAATTATCGAAAAAGAGATATGAGTCAATATATGTTCTAAAATTGTAAATATCATAAAAAAGAGTTCCATAAGGGAATTGAAATCGAGAATTGAATACATTATAGGAGCCATTGTATAGGATCCGTTGTGTCTATTTTAGAAGATTTTTTTGATAGGATAGGATGCCGCCACTCGGACTCGAACCGAGATGCTCTAGCACTGCTTCCTAAGAGCAGCGTGTCTACCAATTTCACCATGGCGGCTTACTTGAAATAATAATAGTCAATTTATGTTGAATCGTCGAGATTCAAGGATTCAATATAGTTTATAAAACAAAACATTAGAATCTATGAATCTTTATTCGTTGAAATTTATATGATAATTTGAATCTTTATTATTATTAAATAAACAATAAAATAATCTTTAGTTAGTATCGTATTGTTGTAAGTTCGGTTTTAATAATGAACTTTGGTATACTAAAAACTAAGTTTTCAAAAAAGCAGTTAAAACTCCATAGTTTTAGACTGAACTATAGAACCGGGAATTGTTCCTTTTATTTTTTTGGATTCGTTTTTATTTATCCAATGTTATTTTATAGATTCAAACAAAACGAAAAAAATAAAATGTATTATTTAATGAAGAAAATTAAATAACTAGGATTTTCTATGTATAACAATTTGATTACTTAATCATAAGAATTTATCATTGTCTAACGATTTAGATAATATTTTATTATTATCAAAGTAGAGTATTAATATCTTTCATTATTATATAATAATATATATAATTATATAATGAAATATAATAATTATATAATAATGGTAAGATTTACCAAATTAATTAGGTTTTTAGTTAACCATATAACAAATAAAACAACAAAATTTTCATTTATATCACGATCATACTCTACTTTTCACAATAGAAATTTTTTTCTATTGTGAAAAGTAGATACAAAAAAACCCCAAACCCAATATACATACCCTTATTCTACATATCACATCCACATACGATATTTATATACCACAGCAACTAGTTCCAACTGATTTGATATTGAGGAGTTCAATACACTAATTAATGTTAATCATTTATTTTAAAATACTTGACGTTTTTCGGGGTATGTCAATTCCGATTATTCCACGACTTTATTATTTGTTTGTTGTACAAAAAAACTTTTTGAACGTCCGGTAGAAATCGATTTTGCTAAAGAAAAAGCCTTTACTGCAGCTAAATTTCCTTTTTTATTCCAAATATTTTTACGAATACGTTTTTTTGACATAGAAGTACGTTTTTTGGGGACTGCCATTCAAAAAAAAAGGGTTACTTATTTTTATCATTGTATGTGAAAGACATGTATTGTTCAAAATGAATTGTTCCTTTTAGCCGTTATCTATATTTATTCCGTAGTAAAATAGTAAAAAAACATTTAATTTTTCAAACACATTAAAAAAACCTATGAAAACATAAACATATAATAAAATTAAAATTAAAAAATGGAAACATACACATTAATATATTTAAAATATAAATAATTTAATTATATATATGATTAAATTATTTATATATATATGCTCATATATATATGATATATATATATATATAATTATAATATGGATCATAGTAATTACGCATATGTATACATACCCTATGACATATATAGTATAGCTAAGGTATAGCTAAGAAAAAAAATACAAGTACAAGAAAGGAAGGAAATTGTTTTTTATTAATATTAATTGATTAAGGTAAGAGTGCCATACCCATAATTGAAATTACAATTCGAATTAGTAGTTAATCTGTTAACTAAGATATTTGATTACCTGATAACAATAATCTTATTTATTTTTTTTTAATTTAAATTTAAAGTACGGATCGTACTATCTATATTCGAATTAAGTATTCCTTTTGGTATAACCATTTTTCCTTAATATACTATATTATATAATATGCCTATAAATTACCAGGATGGAATATTGTATTATTCCAGTTTTAGTAGAATGATTAAAAATTTCATTTTTTATTATGGAACATACATATCAATATGCATGGATAATAACTTTTCTTCCACTTCCAGTTACTATGTCAATAGGATTCGGGCTTCTACTTATTCCGACAGCAACAAAAAATATTCGTCGTATATGGGCTTTTCCTAGTATTTTTTTCTTAAGTATAGCTATGGTATTTTCAGCCAATTTATCTATTCAAGAAATAAATGGAAGTTCCATCTATCAATATCTATGGTCTTGGACCATCAATAATGATTTTTCCTTAGAGTTCGGATATTTAATCGATCCACTTAGTTCGATTATGTCAATACTAATTACTACTGTTGGAATTATGGTTCTTATTTATAGTGACAATTATATGTCCCATGATCAAGGATATTTAAGATTTTTTGCTTATATGAGTTTTTTCAATGCTTCTATGTTGGGATTAGTTACCAGTTCAAATTTGATAAAAATTTATGTTTTTTGGGAACTAGTGGGAATGTGTTCTTATTTATTAATAGGATTTTGGTTCACACGACCGACTGCAGCAAGTGCTTGTCAAAAAGCTTTTGTAACTAATCGTGTAGGGGATTTTGGTTTATTATTAGGAATCTTAGGTTTTTATTGGATAACTGGTAGTTTTGAATTTCGGGATTTGTTCGAAATAACTAACAACTTGATACACAATAATGGGGTCAGTTCTTCATTTGCTACTTTGTGTGCCTTTTTATTATTCCTCGGTGCAGTTGCTAAATCCGCGCAATTCCCCCTTCATGTATGGTTACCTGATGCAATGGAAGGACCTACTCCTATCTCGGCTCTTATACACGCTGCTACCATGGTAGCAGCGGGAATTTTTCTTGTAGCTCGACTTCTTCCTCTTTTCATATCCATACCTTACATAATGAATATTATTTCTTTAATAGGTGTAATAACAGTACTATTAGGAGCTACTTTGGCTCTTGCTCAAACAGATATAAAAAGAAGTTTAGCTTATTCTACAATGTCTCAATTGGGTTATATTATGTTAGCTCTAGGTTTAGGTTCTTATCGAGCTGCTTTATTCCATTTGTTTACTCACGCCTATTCTAAAGCTTTATTATTTTTGGGATCCGGAGCCATTATCCATTCAATGGAACCTGTTGTTGGATATTCACCAGATAAAAGTCAGAATATGATTCTGATGGGCGGTTTAAAAAGATATGTTCCAATTACAAGAACTACTTTTTTATTAGGTACACTTTCTATTTGTGGTATTCCACCTCTTGCTTGTTTTTGGTCCAAAGATGAAATTCTTAATGAGAGTTGGTTGTATTCACCAATTTTTGCAATAATAGCTTGTTTCACAGCAGGATTAACTGCATTTTATATGTTTCGCGTGTATTTACTTACTTTTGATGGGCATTTGCGCATAAATTGTAAAAATTACAGTAGTACCAATAATAGCTCGTTCCATTCAATATCTTTATGGGGAAAAGAAGTTCCAAAAAAAGTTGATAGAAATTTTCTTTTATCAAAAATAGAAAATATGGTCTTCTTTTTTTCAAAGGATAGATATAAAATATCTAGTAATCTAAAAAAAATAAGACCGTATTCTTTCGAAAAAAAGTACACTTATACTTCTATGTATCCTCACGAATCGGACAATACTATGCTATTCCCTCTGTTTGTTTTGGTACTATTTACTTTGTTTGTTGGAACAATAGGAATTCATTTTGATTATGGAATAATATATTTTGATATATTATCAAAATGGTTAACTCCATCGACAAATCTTTTACATCCCAATGCGAGTTATTCCGTGGATTGGTATGAATTTTTTACAAATGCAATTTTTTCGGTAAGTATAGCTATTTTTGGATTATTAATAGCATATGTTTTATATGGGTCTGTTTATTCATTGTTCCAAAATTTGGAATTCATTAATTCATTTATAAAAGGAGGTCCTAAAAGAATTTTCTTGGACAAAATAAAAAATAGAATATACAATTGGTCCTACAATTGTGGTTATATAGATATTTTTTATACTAGAGTTTTTACCTTGGGTATAAGGGGATTAACTAAACTAACTCAGTTTTTTGATAGAAATATAATTGATGGAATTATCAATGGGGTTGTTGTTGCAAGTTTATTTATAGGGGAAGGAGTTAAATCTACGGGAGGTGGACGAATTTCTTCTTATCTATTTTTGTATTTATTTTATGCATCAATATTTTTATTCATTTTTTTATTCTTTTATAATTTATTTTAATTGAATTGTTAATAATTTTCATATTGCTTTTTTAATTTTTCTTTTTGATTCGGCCGTAAATACACTGTATAGAAATTTTCTTTTTTGTAATGAATTGATCGGTCTTTTTCTTTTTTATATGAAGAAAATTTCATTGATTCTTTATTGTGAATCGTACAATTTTGATTGATTTTTTTTCGCCATTTTTTCGCTACTAATACTAATTGAGACCATTTGCTCTGAGATAAATTGTATGCATAATTACCCTTTAACCAGTTTTTCCATTCATTCATTCCAGGCTTCTTTATTTTCTTATACTTATACCTTGATTTGGAGTTAAATATTCCTCGGGTTATAGAATAATACTTTATCTTGTCCTTAATAAAAGGATGGGTACCGCGATATTGAAGTACAGATCTAAAGTGATGGTTGTTAAGTAATTGGGTTTGTGATATTTTGTAAAATACATATGCTTGGGACAAGGAAGATAAATCGTAATAAGTATTTGAATTATTACTAGGATTAGAAAAGTCCTTTTCTTTTTCTATAGTCGAAATAAAGTTTATTGTATTTTGATCTGTTTCATCAATTCCTTCTTGATTTCTTTCATCGTTGTAAATGGATTCATTGATAATTTTTTTTGTTGAAAGTCGTGCATTGACCTTCGAAATGCTAACCATACATAGCAGGATATCCATGTATATTTTTTCAATGAAAGATTTCATAAAGTAATGTGATTTGCATATTAATCGAGTATTTATTCTTTTGAATATCCGCCAAATATCTTTCTTTAATTCTGGTCTTTTATCATCATAGGCTGGAACTTTTTTTTTCTTTTCTTTTGCGATTTCTTCTATTTGATTCCTGATTATGATTGTCTTATCAGCAAGATATTTCATTTCATTTTCTATGAATAAAAAATTTGTCCAATTCATAGATTGAATTTGCATGGTCGATTCAGGAATAATCTTATTATTATCTTTTGAATCTTTTGCATTTTCATTTGGTTCATATACTTTCACCTTCTTGAATTCAAATAAATAAATTGGGTTTACTTTTTCAAGTTTATTCATTATTCGTTTTAGAACTGGAAAAATTTGGATAACCCATAATTTTGAAACTTTTACTTTTAGAAGTAGAAAATAATTCTTTTTTACTTTTCGAATATTTTTTTTTAGTTCTTTATATATGGGTTCAAAAAAAGAAGGTAGAGTTCGGGTAGGACCAAAAGGAAGTTCTGTTTCCGTTCCCCAAACTGTTAAAAAACAAGAATTTTCTTGTTTTACTTTTTTTTTCATTGGATCTCCATGATGAGATCGTAGTTTAGATCTTCGCCAAGGTTTTAAATGGAAAGGAAATAGAATTTTTACCTGAAGACCATCTATTAACCAATCTTGAGGAAATTCTCTTTCTGATAGTGGAACACCATTATACGTACATATAAGATGCATTTCACTCTTCCAGTCCTTAAAATCCTTATACCACTCGGGGTGTTGGAATAATAATATACGTCCAACATTTTTAGCTATTATCAATGAAGGCAATATAATGTTTTTTCTAAGAAAAGAGTGGATCAGGAGTATAAAACATCTTATTGGTTGAGCAAATGTAATGCTATCCCAAACTTCTGCTATTGCCATTCGTTGATTTTCGTCTTCTCTCTCCTTCTCGTTTTCATCGAGATCCTTCAGAGTTTCCTTCATCTTTTCTTTCTCAAAATCGTCAATTTTTAATTCCGTTTTTGGTTTTTTCTTCGCAAAATTCCTAAAAATAGACTTAATATTTTGATCGATCTTGTTTAAAAGAGAAAAAAAAAATATGTTTTCTACTCGATCAGAAAAAAGCGGAGAATTTACATATGCTTGGAATATGTTCCAAATAACTGTTTTACGTCTTTGAGCGCGTAAGGATCCTTTGATTAGACCTCGACAAAAATCAGATTGTTGTGAGTAATGTATCAAAGCCAACTCGTTTTTTTCATTATTGTTAGTCTCGGGATTCGCGTCGTAGTCAGTATAAATCACCACTCGTCTGGCTTTTCTTGTACGAATTTCTTGATCTTCTTTCATTAGTTGCTCATGTTGATCTTCTTCATCTTCATCCTGTGCTAGTACTTCTAACTCTTCAGTTAGTTTGTATAACCGTTGAGGAATTTCTTGAATGATTTTTTCTTTAAGGATTTTTTCTCCTTCTTCAGTGATTTCTTCTACATTGGTTGTAATTATATCGAATATGGGTTTCAAAGATTTTATTTTACTTTTTGAATTTCTTTTTATTATTTCTCCCAATAAAGGATTATCACTCAAATAAAAATTGGGTGTGTACTTAGTATTTAATTCATTATTTGACGTTAATGAACCAATAATAGAATTCCATGGTGATTCTTCAGTAAGTGGAATTCTTTCAAATTCAAATTCTTGGTTTTTATTAGAAATCGAAAATAGCCCATGAAGCTTATTTATCCAAATTATTTCCCTGGAATCTTCTTTCGAAGTAATTAAATGATTCATGGTTGTATGTGAATAGAATTTGTTTATTTTTCCACGATATGCGCCATTCAAAAGAGGATCATATG